ATGCCCAAGTCTCCTTTGGATCCCAATTCCAATATGATCCCCATGCTTCATTAGCCCATACTGCTCCCGAAAGAATACCTATGGTTAAAAAGATAAACCCTAGACTAATAATACGATAACTCCAAAGATCCAATTGTTGAATCAATTGAAACCTGTAATAATTCCTAGAAGAAAGAAAAGAGGTGTTTGGTAAAAGATTATTCTTTTCTCTCACATATTGAATCTCGCCCAGAGAAAACGACTCATTTACGAAATTATTGCTTTTACTAAAAATACTTATGAATTTTCGAAATGTAATGACTAGAAGAGCTAGTGATAATAATGATCCGCATAAAAGAGCTGCATAGCCCAATACCATCATACTTACGTGCATCATTAACCAATGGGATTGGAGAGCTGGTACTAATATTTCGGATTGATGCATTTCAGTTAAAAGACCCGAAGTAGCAAAACCTTGGGTAAAAATAGCACTTGGCGCGGTTATTGCCTTTAAATAGTTTTTATACTTTTTAAAATACGGAACCATATGAATAATGGAGAAACTCCATGAAAGAAAGATTAATGATTCATATAAATTACTTAATGGTAAATATCTCAAATAAATCCAACGAGTCATTAATAATCCTGTTATACAGAAAAAAGTAGTCATCATCCCCTTTTCTAACGAATCATATAGTCCTATGATTTCATCGACTAATAAGGTTATCAAATGAATTGTAATTACAATTGAAACGACTGAAAAGGATATATGAGTTAATATATGCTCTAAAGTTGAAAATATCATAAAAAAATTTAAATTAAAAAAGGAAGGTTTCTCAATTTCAATTATAGGATAGGAATTGAAATCGGGAATTGAATTCAGTATAGGACTTACTCTTTTAGGAGATGTCATGCCGCCACTCGGACTCGAACCGAGATGCTCTAGCACTGCTTCCTAAGAGCAGCGTGTCTACCGATTTCACCATAGCGGCTTGTTCGAAATTATAATAACCTATTTTTATTCAATCGTCGAGATTGAAGTAGTCAATTCAATGCCATATGCAATATATATATATAATATATATTTAGGAAAGATTAAAATTGCTGAATAAAAACTTTTTATTAGAATTTTACCGTAACGCTTTCAATAATCCTTATTTTTATTGGTCTATTTTTTATTATAGTGTTATAGTCTTCGTTTTATTTAACTTAAAAATGGGATTTGAAAATACTTTATTATTTTATGCTCGAATAAAATCTAATAACTGGTGCAACTTGATAGTTATAACCTCAATTTATGGATTGAACTCAAAACGTTCTTTCTCATTTTTAATTTTTTAATAATTCATTTCTTAATGATTTATTTTATGAATCTCAAAAAATGCATTTTTTCGATGACATAAAAATCCTATTTTTATGTATCACAATTTTGTTGATACATGCAGGGGATTGTAACTCTTTGCATAGCTTTGTATTAAATGTCAGTGTTTGTTTTAATTGTGTAGAGAATTTGTCTACCAAACAAATTAATTCAATATTGAATATTGGTAGGTTTTGGACTAGGCTAGGGGATATTATGTAATAAAAAATTTCAATTTCTAGCCTAAGTAAATCCTATTTTTAGTATAATCACTTAAAAAAAGGTTTTTCTTAATTGGCTTAAATGAAAAATAAATTAAAAATTAGGGGTATATCCTAATAAATTAGGGGTATATATCCTAATAATAAGTTATAGAAAGAATAGTTTAGAAAGTTATAAAACACATCTTAAACTTAATTAATTAGTTTCAACAACCTATTAGTTTTGACTACAAATTTTATATTATATATTTTCTTCTATATTATTTTAATAAATAGATTTATATATTTTAAATCTATTAAATATACTATAGTTATGCTTTTACAGTATAAAATAATATAAATAAAAGAGAAAGGTTTTTTATTATTGAATCGATGGGGATTCTTATTTTCCCCACCCTAAAAACAATAAAGCCTACTCAAAAGAAAGGTTAATCTTGTGCTTGCGTTTATTCTTTTTTCAAACAAAGAAGTATAGTATTATACTTTAAATTTAGTAGACACAAGAATCCTTTTTTTATTTTTATTATAAAAGCGAAACTAATTCAATTTAATATTGCTATTGATCGGGTCAAAACATTAGAGAATACCCAGTTTTCCTTTTATTTCTATTTAGATATTTTTTATTATCTATATATTTAGATAAATATATATTTATCTATATTAATACATTATATAATATAAGTTAATATATATTATAATATATATTATAATTTATAATATAATTATATTATATAAGTTAATGAATATAATTATAAGTTAATATAATTTTTATAATTTTTTTAGTATTATTTAAAATTAATTATTTATATAAATAAAGTATTTAATTATATAAATTAAGTATAAAGTATTAATTTGCATTCTAAAATTCTAAAAGTATTAATATTTAATTAATATTTATTATAATAATTATAATATAATACAAATTTTAATTTTTAGAAATTTTTTAACTTATAAAATAAAATACAACTTATAAATAAAGAAATTCTAAAAAATTTCCAATTATAAACAAATTAGACTGACTGTCTTTCGAGCCAGAACAACTCAAATTATTCTTTAATTATTTATTTGTTGGATAAAAAAAACTTTTTGAATTCCTTGTAGAAAGAGATTTACCTAACGAAAAAGCTTTCAATGCTGCCCAATATCCTTTCTTTTTCCAAATATTTTTACGAATCCGCTTTTTTGAGATAGAAGTACGTTTTTTCGGAACTGCCATTAAAAATTATAATAAGTATTTAATTGCTATAGTTGGATGTCAAAGACATCTATTGTTCAAAACCAATTGTTCTTTATTTTTATTATTAATTATCTAGTTATCTATTTATTTTCTAGATTGTACTCCCTTCATAAAAATATAAATATAGAAAATCGCGTAACTAAATACTAAATAAAATAATAGTACTGGGAACAAAATAATAAAAAAAAAATCATTTTTCTATTCCATACAATATCGAATAATTCATATTTATTTTATTGGTCCTCTTCTATACTCATTCAAATCCATATCTATAAAATTTGCTATGCCGTATAAATCTAATTAATTAACGTTGATATGATAATCAAAAAAAAAAAAAAAAAAATACAAACAAAAAGACTATACCTCTCTTTATATCTCTGTTTTATATCTCTGTCTAGTTTCTTTTTTTTTGTCGTCCTACATTGATTTATACAGGTAATATTGATTTATACAGGTAATAAAAAGAGCAAAAATACAATACATAATAAAAAACATCCAAAGTTTTACTAAACCAAGCCCTAATTAATTAATATTTTTTTTCTATTAATTAGAAAATTGAATTGGTCAAGCTCGCAAAAAGAGCAAGAGTATATCTAATTTTAATTTTAAAATGTGCAAGAGACTAGTACTTAATCTGTTATCTGTTAAAAACTAAAAACGCCAAGATAAATAATTTTCTAAAAGCTATTTTAGTAATTCCTCTTTTTTTTTTATGTAAAGTCAAGTTTTGGATGTCATAGTTTGTAGATCAGAGCCTGTCCTAAAAATATAAAAGTCTTTTATTACAATAATCTTACAATAAAAGACAATCAATCAGTTCCAAAATCAATTGGTTAATGATTTGAAATAACCCAAAAAAGAAATAACTTTTTGGGGATAAGTTATGGTTTTTTTTATGATTCAGATCAAATACTGCTTTTGGTGTAATTATTTGTCTTTGCTCTATCAATATATATAAATTAGTGTAATACGAAATAATAATGAAAATGGAAATTTTCATTTTTTGGATCTTCATCAAACTTTACTTAATAATAATTGAATTGTAATACAAAGTACTAGTTTTTTTTTCAATAGTAATTTCTTCATATCATTTGACGAATTTTAACTTCTTGATTTTAAATATTTAAATTCAAATAGTTGAAAAAGATTCAGAATAATTATAAAATTCGATATTTTGTTTATTTGAATTTTTTATTTTATTAACTGACCCCTTTCATTTCAAAAGAAATAAGAGCCGGTAAATCAGAACCAATTAATTAAGATAAAAATAAAAAGACTTTTTTATTTATTTTTATGGAATATATATATCAATATTTCTGGATTATAACTTTCATCTCACTTCCTGTTCCTATATTAATAGGAGTAGGACTTCTACTTTTTCCAACGGCAACAAAAAGTCTTCGCCGTATGTGGGTTTTTCCAAGTGTTTTATTGTTAAGTATAATTATGCTTTTTTCAACCTATCTAGCTATTCAACAAGTAAATAACCCTTCTATATATCTATCTATATGGTCTTGGACTATAAATAATGACTTTTCTTTAGAATTTGGCTATTTAGTTGACCCACTTACTTCTATTATGTTAATATTAATTACTACTGTTGGAATTTTGGTTCTTATTTATAGTGACAATTATATGTCTCATGATCAGGGATATTTGAGATTTTTTGCCTATATGAGTTTTTTCAATACTTCAATGGTAGGATTGGTTACTAGTTCTAATCTCATACAAATTTATTTTTTTTGGGAATTGGTTGGAATGTGTTCTTATCTATTAATAGGTTTTTGGTTTACACGACCTACTGCAGCGAATGCTTGTCAAAAAGCGTTTGTCACTAATCGCGTCGGAGATTTTGGTTTATTATTAGGAATTTTAGGTTTTTATTGGATAACGGGCAGTTTAGAATTTCGGGATTTGTTTGAAATATTCAATAACTTGGTTTATAATAATGAAGTTAATCTTTTATTTGCTACTTTGTGTGCCTTTCTATTATTTGCTGGTGCAATTGCTAAATCTGCCCAATTTCCCCTTCATGTATGGTTACCCGATGCTATGGAAGGGCCTACCCCTATTTCAGCTCTTATACATGCTGCTACTATGGTAGCAGCTGGAATTTTTCTTGGAGCTCGGCTTCTTCCGCTTTTCATAGTTATGCCTTATATAATGAATCTAATAGCTTTATTAGGTATAATAACATTACTTT